ATGATTATTGTATACGAATGGACCATTTGTCGAACAAGGGAGTGAGACGTAATCAAGATAGGATCAGAATCATGAAAATTGGAGTGAGTGCTGACGTGTTCCGACGGGGGACTTAATGAAATAGGAGAAGAAGGTTCATTTAAATAACAAGTTATATCTTTTCTTTTGCTGGGGGAATCGTTACTGACAGTCCCGGCCCGAAAGAGCCATTGAAGTCGGAACATAAAAATAAGTTGAATTGTGCAAGAATCCATAGCTCCATTTTTTTTTATTCCAGTAAAGTAAGTCAATCGATAAAAGGAAAAACAAAGAATAATAAGAAATGACACTCCTGTCATAGGAATGGAAATAGCCCTTCTTGCTGCTTCAATAACAAGTATTTTCGTTTTCAAATCAGATAAATCATTTGATCTATGATTCATTGGAACAAAACAAGGAATGGCCTGGCTAGGTATAGGTACTGGCCAGGCCGGGGGAATAAAAGAACCTTTCGTACGAAATCAAAGAGGTACTCTTTCTATTGGAGATATCTGTTTCGAATCCTTATCTAAATGCAATTGCTGATAAAATTCGTATATATATAGAATAAAGAAAAGAAAGATAAAGAAAGACTTTTATCAATCTTTACTTCACGCGTCACATATGAATTATCCTTTTGTAATTGGGAGAGATGGCTGAGTGGACTAAAGCGACGGATTGCTAATCCGTTGTACGAGTTATTCGTACCGAGGGTTCGAATCCCTCTCTCTCCGTTCCCTCTGATCACTTGAGAGTTATCTTTCGAATTCGAAAAAATCTCGAGCCCTTGTTATCTTAGTTAAATGTATGGAATAGAGAAAATCATAAGAAAATTCAGAAATCAAGCAACGAAAAACTTCTGATTTTTTTATTTTATTCCTCGCGTCCAGGATTACGTCCTGGATCATTAGATAGGAATCCGAAGATGAAGAGAGAAACAAAGAATATCACTACTGTGTAAACGAAGAGTTTGAGAGTAAGCATTACACAATCTCCAAGATCATTTTTGGGGGAAATAAGGGAATAGATTCTCTATTTTTGTACCACATATCCCATTTTGACACCAAGAAATGGAGTGGTTTCTAGAAAAGAAAGGAATTTGCAGGAATTCATTTGTAATAAGATTCTGATTCCTTCGTTACCAAAATGATCTTTCATACCCACAATTAGGTATTGTGAGGGACCATACATAAGGTCTTTGACCTCCGGAAAGTCAGAATGAGAAAATGAGGTGATCCAGATTCATCGCGGCTATCCAAAAGAATTTCAATGTTTGAATCGAGAGTTCATAATGTAAGACTTATCTGATCTTATCAATTGTTAGAATAGAATTCTTCCTTTTTTAGCGAATCAATCATGAATGTTTCTAGGACAGTATTAAAGATCTCATCGAAAACTTACAGCAGCTTGCCAAACAAGGGCTAAGAGAAAAAAGAGTACAGGTATGACTGGCATAACATCTACGATTGGATTGAAAAAAGCATAAGCCTCGGGTAATTTGGCGAAGAAAAAGCTACTCGAATGAAGGGCAGAATTAATACAGATACAGATCAAACTAAAGATATTAAACATAACAAAAATTTCGCTCTTGTGGAGAATTTCATTATTAGTGAGTTGGGGAAAAATGAAGAAAGAAGAGAAGATAGGCCAAACAAAAATCCTTCTTTTTCTTTGAACTCCTCCAATCAAAAATCCTTCAATTCTCAAATGAGAATAGAAGGAATCATACTTTCATACAATATCTTAATTGAATTATAGATAATGATCAATGGATTTCTTTTGATTCTACATCTACACGTGTCGAATCCTAGCAACAACCTATTCCATAGATATTTGGGCTGGAATTGACGAACAACCAATATCCATATTAGTGTTATTAGTGTCAAATAGAAATCTCAATGGGGCGTGGCCAAGCGGTAAGGCAACGGGTTTTGGTCCCGTTACTCGGAGGTTCGAATCCTTCCGTCCCAGACCGATTCTATCAGCACAAAGATTGTGCTCTTTTCTTTAACAATCCTCTGTTTAAGAGTGTAATGTTGGATACAATGTGATCCAATCTTTCTTTCTGATTTCTAATGATTCAGAGAAGAATCATATCCTACCTTTCCATCCTCTTTCTGTTTCTCACAAACAAAAACAGAATCGAGTGTCAATGACACGTGGATGGAAATAAATATCTTTTTGATATAGGTAGGATGGGAACAAAGATCAAAGTTCCATTCAAAAAAAAAGATTGGGTGGCCATTCAGCGTATGCCCGTCTCCCCCCCGCTCATATTCATATTGAAGTTAGTTAGTCATTTAGAGAAACTTTATGCCCCCTATTTATCAAATTTGGATTCCCACATGATGCATTCTGAGTCGACATGCGGAAGAAAGGTAAAGTAAATAGGGGTAAATGACTAATTTTATGTGGATCCTGAATTCTAAACAGGAGGAGTTCTTGGTACTAATTCCATCACTGGGATTAAAGCTCCTAAGACTGGGGTGGGTCAAAATAAAAATAAAATAGAAACAACGAATTAATCTGGACCCATTCGACTTTGTACCTATACAAGATGGTATAGCATCCCATAAGAGGATCTTTTTTTGATTGGCTTTGAGTATGATTCATGATCCCCATAGAATTCGTGTAGATACGAGTTAATTAGCAAAGGAAGGTATCAATTTCAATCAATATCTGTGTCATCTGGATCTCATTAACAAACAATAAAGTTCAATACGGAACAGATGTATTTTCTTTGGACTTAATTGCTTTTATTTTGCATCAGGCTCCAATGAATAATTGGAAATCAATGTAACGATGGGGGGGGGGGATTCATAGATTCCATTCACTTTAGTTTATCTTTATGGAAATGGAAAAATTTCTGAACCTGAAATAAAGAAAAATCCGTAGAAAATGAACCATGCCCATATGTAGTTTTATTGTTCTATTTCAGTGACACCGGTATTTCGGTTTCGGTGAAAAAGATTTGTGATCTCTTAAATATACACGATGACCCCCGGTGACAATTGTTCGGTGTATCTGATGGATACGGAAAGGTCATACTCCTACGATTTGGATTTTCTCAATCAGATGAAAGAATAGCGACCTTAATCTTATCTTCCATGAGCTCTTTTCTATCCATCCCCATGAAAACAACTAAATTGGATTTTTTTCTCGACCCATCCATCTGATTTAAATCATTGATGATTCAATTGGAAAAGAAACATGGATTTCTCTTATGATGATCGAATTCGCGTCTCTTTAATCAATGAGATATCTGCTAAACTTTTTAGTTACTCGTTGTGATTGTGCCGACTTGTTAATTTGATTGATTTAGAGATCAAATGAAATTCAGTCTTTACAGGAAAACTTATTTATAGTAATGATAATGATGTCGAAGTAGGAAATTCTTGAAACCATTTTATTTTTTATGATTCCTTACCTTATAAATCCTCGCTATTCGAAGAAGTGTGAGATTGGTGAATCTATCCTATCGAGTCACTTGCGACTTTTCCGGGTCATTAGAATAGCTTATTTGGTTAATGACTCATTTTATTTTGTTCCAGTATTGGTAATCGAATTAAAGACTCGTCTTTAGTTTAGTTGTTCGAGAAAGAATTGGAATTGGATCTTTCATGATTGATCGTCCCGAACAATATAACAATATGTTGAAGATGTAGATGTAAATAAATAAGTGTTAAGCAACTCATTTCTTCGTGTTTTTTATAAATGTGTTTCATTCCTATAACAAAATATGGGTTAATTTGGCTTTTTGCTGAGATTTCCCCAGAGAAATACCTATTCATACATATATAAAAATATAGTATGGACTACTATGCACCGATGGAGCCAATGACTATTCATGATTCCATATTGAATCAATTCCATACCGGTCCAAATTAGAGGAATGTTATGGTAAAACTTCGTTTGAAACGATGTGGTAGAAAGCAACGTGCGACTTGAAGGACATGATCGGCTGTGGATTCTTGCATCCACCATTTTTTTATATATCAATGAAGATGCTCTTGGCTCGACATAGTTTGTTCTGTGCCACCAGGACCCCATTGGGGGGGGTTGTAAATAGTACATGATGGAGCTCGAGCATAAATTCTTGATTCATTTATCAGAGGGAAGGATCTAGGGTTAGTGCCAGTCAATAAGTTGGAACAACTTCGTAAGTATATCTTCGATATAGAAATCGCAAATTCGAACAAGTTTCAAATAAAAAAGCAAAAAAGGAAAATTTGTCGGAATTGGTAAAACTATTTCGATCAAAAGTGTATCACAGGGGAATCAACCATTTGTATGATTCTTCAATAGAAAGAACAAAAGGTATGTTGCTGCCATTTTGAAACAATTAAGGATCACCGAAGTAATGTCTAAACCCAATGATTCAAAGCAAAGATAAAGGATACCGGAACAAGGAAACGCCACTTTCAATTGTCTCAATAACTAGATCAGAATGAGAAAGGAAAATCGATTCTAGACGAGACAAACAAAAGAGGTTAGAGACGGCTCAATAAATGTCTAAGGATTTCCCTTCGAGCTCTTTGAGAATTACCCCAACTTGAGTTATGAGTACGAATGAGATTTCTTTTTTTTTTTTTATTCCTTCCAAAAAAAAAACGACTCAAATCCTAATCTAATTGATGATTTTATGGATCCATTTGCCACTATATACAATACATAAATTCGAATCATTCTTTCTCGAGCCGTACGAGGAGAAAACCTCCTATACGTTTCTAGGGGGGGCATTGTTCATCTATATCTATCCCAATGAGCCATCTATCGAATCGTTGCAATTGATGTTCGATCCCGAAGAGAAGGAAGAGATCTTCGTAAAGTGGGTTTTTACGATCCGATAAAGAACCAAACTTATTCAAATGTTCCTGCTATTCTATATTTCCTTGAAAAAGGCGCTCAACCTACAGGAACTGTTCACGATATTTCAAAGAAGGCGGAAGTATTTAAGGAACTTCGAATTAATCAAACGAAATAAAATTTATGAAATAGAAAAAAAAGATTGAGTGAAATAACTGGCAATTGAGGGGATTGCCATCAATCAGATGGTTTTCGTTGGGACTCTACGAATAAATAAGGGATCAATCTTGCTATTGTTTGTACTTCTATTGAAAACCAGAGATTTTTTTCCTACTTCTTCTTTATTTATTCCCCCCCACACACTTCATTTCTTATCTATGTAGTGCCAATCCAACACAAGTCTTTATTTTCTTTATTTCATTTTTTTTTCTCAAAATTCAATTTATATTGACAATGGTGTATCGATCAAATATAATTCGATCGTGGATAAATAGATCTATTTATCTACGTCCCATAAGTTTGTTTCTTTACTTCACTAGGTTCGCCGGATTCGCTGTGACACAAGAAGTATCTTCTTAAGATAATGAAAAAAAATGATCAAAACAGGAGGGTCCACAAATTTTTACATCTATCTATATTTATCCGTGAATCCGTTGTATTTGAATCTGATCTGAACATTTTGATGTTCATAATTGATCATCAAATGTTTCTTTTAGATTTGTTGCTAGTTCAATGTTTTGATGGGGTAGGGCAATCCAATCTCTTTATTTATTTATTTTTTTTTTTTGATTCCGATCGTATCTACACACCATATTTATACGGGTTGCTAACTCAACGGTAGAGTACTCGGCTTTTAAGTGCGGCTAGGATCTTTTACACATTTGGATGAAGCAACAGATTCGTCCATACCATTGGTATGGTTTGTAAGACCACGACTGATCCTGAAAGGGAATGAATGGAAAAAACAGCATGTCGTATCAATGGAGAACTCTGAGAATACTTCCTGGGTCGGTAGAAAATCTTGTTTTGATTCTTGGAACGGTACCAAATCAATTCACAGTTTGGTCGAGTGAATAAATGGATAGAGCCCCAATGGCTCCAATTATAAGGAAACCAAAAGCAACGAGCTCGGTTCATAATTCGAATGATTACCCGATCTAATTAGACGTTAAAAATAGATTAGTGCCTGATGCGGGAAAGGGTTCTCCTGTGAGTGGATCATCGATTCCTTTTTTTTTTCATGAATCCTAACTATTAACTATTCTTTCTCTATTATGGAGTGGAGACGAATGTGTAGAAGAAACGGTATACTGATAAAGAGAATTTCTTCCAAAGTCAAAAGAGCGATCGGGTTGCAAAAATAAAGGATTTCTAACCATCTCTTGTAACTATAACGAACACAAACAAATTGGATGGAAAGAGAGAGGATCCGTTCATTGGACTCCCCGTCTCCGGGGTATCTATTCTTTTCTTACTATATACCCTGTTCTGACCGTATCGCACTATGTATCATTTGATAACCCAAGAAATCCCCCGTGCCTTTGTATAATTTCAAATGGAGGAATTACAAGGATATTTAGAAATAGATAGATCTAGGCAACAACACTTCCTATATCCGCTTCTATTTCAGGAGTATATCTACGCACTTGCTCATGATCATGGTTTAAATGGATCGATTTTTTACGAACCTATGGAAAATTTCGGTTATGACAATAAATCCAGTTCACTAATTGTGAAACGTTTAATTACTCGAATGCATCAACAGAATCATTTGATTCTTTCGGTTAATGATTCCAACGAAAATAGATTCGTTGGGCACAACAAGAATTTTTATTTTCAAATGGTATCAGAGGGTTTTGCAGTCATTATGGAAATTCCATTCTCGCTGCGATTAGTATCTTCCCTAGAAGAAAAAGAAATAGCAAAATCTCATAATTTACGATCTATTCATTCAATATTTCCCTTTTTCGAGGACAAATTATCACATTTAAATCATGTGTCAGATATACTAATACCTCATCCCATCCATCTGGAAATCTTGGTTCAAACCCTTCACTGCTGGATACAAGATGCCCCCTCTTTGCATTTATTGCGATTCTTTCTCCACGAGTATCGTAATTCGAATAGTCTCATTACTCCAAAGAAATCCATTTCTCTTTTGAAAAAAGAGAATCAAAGATTCTTTTTGTTACTATATAATTCTCATGTATATGAATGTGAATCCGTATTAGTGTTTCTCCGTAAACAATCTTCTCATTTACGATCAACATCCTCTGGAACTTTTCTTGAGCGAACACATTTCTATGGAAAAATAGAACATCTTGTAGTAGTGCTTCGTAATGATTTTCAGAAGACCCTATGGTTGTTCAAGGACCCCTTCATGCATTATGTCAGATATCAAGGAAAATCCATTCTGGCTTCAAAGGGGACTCATCTTCTGATGAAGAAATGGAAATCTCACCTTGTCCATTTTTGGCAATGTTCTTTTTACTTGTGGTCTCTACCGGACAGGATCCATATAAACCAATTATACAATCATTCCTTATATTTTCTGGGCTATCTTTCAAGTGTACGACTAAACACTTCGGTGGTAAGGATTCAAATGCTAGAGAATTCATTTCTAATAGATACTTCTATTAATAAATTCGAGACCCTAGTCCCAATTAGTCCTCTGAT